ATTTCCTGCTGCCGTTTGTGCGGCAAACGGTGTCCCTCTTCTTGTACCCTTGAATCCACAAGTACCAGCGGAGGACCAAGAGATTACCCGACCCCGTACATCTGTAACAGTCACAATGGTATTGTTGAAACTTGCTTGAACATGAATAACTCCTTTTGGTATTCTACGCGCACTCTTACGTAAACCAATACGCCCATTCCTACGCGAACCAATTCTTGGTACAGGTTTTGCCATATTTTATCATCTCATAAATATAAGTCAGAGATATATGGATATATCCATTTCATGTCAAAACGGATCCTTTCTTTTTTTTATTTGTATATACAGAAAGTCTCTTTTATTTTAGAAAGATTATCCTTGTCTTTGTTTATGTCTCGGGTTGGTACAAATTACTATAATTCGTCCCCGTCTACGGATCAGTCGACATTTTTCACAAATTTTACGAACAGAGGCCCTTATTTTCATATTTGTCATTCCTTAACGTAATTTCGAATTTACTTATTGGAAGAGAATAAGTTTCTTGAAATTTTGAACTTTCGAATTGTATCTCTTCGAAAGCAATATTGAAGTTGAAAAAATAAATCAACTAATCGTTTGAATCCTTGTTTCAGAGTCTATAAATTATATGCTCTTTGGTTGAATCATAACGACTTATTTAAATTTTGACTCTATCTTCCAGTAGTATACGTATAAAACTACGCCGAATCCTTCCTGAACCATAACCTAGAATCCGATCTTCATTATCTAATCGAATCTTAAGTATACCATTCGGAAGTGATTCAGTAATTCAATTTCCATGAATCCATTTTTTTTTCCTTTTATTCCAGGTAAAACAAAACCTCTTTGAAGTATTAACTAATGTAGTAGGAGAGTTATATTAGAAACCCGTTTTTTTTTTCACAAATTAATAAATAGGAAAGTTCCATATCTAAGTTGGATATAAGAAAGCTTACCATATATAACATAAGATTTCTCCGCCAATTCCTTCTAGTCGGGCCTCTCTGTCCGTTATTATACCCCGAGAAGTGGAAAGAATTACAATTCCCATCCCGCCTAAAATTCTAGGAATTCGTTGATAGTTCGAATAGATTCGTAGACCGGGTCGACTGATCCGTTTTAAATTTAAAACAGTTTTATATGGCCCTTTCCTATTCCTTCTATGTCGTAGGGTTAAAACCAAAAAATATTTGTTGCTTTCCTGATGTTTCCTCACGTTTTCAATAAAACCTTCTCTTAACAGTATTTTAACAAGGTTTTCGGTGATGTTAGTGGATGGTATTCGAACCGTTCCTTTTCTATTCATGTCAGCGTTTCGTATAGAAGTTATTATATCAGCAATAGTGTCTTTACCCATGATAAACTAAAATTATTGTTGCCCCCGAATTTTGATATGATCAACATGTTTTTTTCTTTATATATTTTTTTTATGAATTGTTAAAGATATATGCGTGAGAAAAATCTACTAATTCATTTTATCTAATTTTATCTATTTTATTCAAATGCTATAACTATATAAGGGTCTCATCTTTATTATACTTATAGTACTTCAGGTGCTAATGAAACTATTTTAGTGAAATTTAACTGTCTCAATTCCCGTGCGATCGCACCAAAAATTCTAGTTCCTTTGGGATTTCCTTCTTGATCAATAACAACCGCAGCATTGTCATCATATCGTAGTATCATAGCATTGTCACGTTTGAGTTCTTTACAAGTACGTACAATTACAGCTCTGATCACTTCAGATTTTTCTAAAGGTGTATTTGGTATTGCTTCCTTGATTACAGCAACAATAACGTCACCAATATGAGCATATCGTCGATTACTAGCTCCTATGATTCGAATACACATCAATTCTCGGGCCCCGCTGTTGTCCGCTACATTTAAATGGGTTTGAGGTTGAATCATATCATTTTTTTTATTTGCTCTTTTGATGCAAAGGGGCGAAGTAAAAAAAAAAAGAGATATTGTTTGTCCAAAATAAATAAAAAAAAAAAAAGAAACCTACAAGTGTTTTTTTTTCATTCCAAAGACTTCTTTCCTTTGGTTCTACATTCCTATCCTGAAATAATTAATTGAGTTCGTATAGGCATTTTGGATCCCGCTATTGAAATAGCCCTTCTGGCTACATTTTCTGCTACTCCGCCCATTTCATAAAGTATTCTACCCGGTTTAACGATAGCTACCCAATATTCGGGAGATCCTTTCCCTGAACCCATACGCGTTTCCGCGGGTCTTACTGTAACTGGTTTGTCTGGAAATATACGTACCCATATCTTTCCACCGCGGCGCACATTTCGTGTCATTGCTCGCCGCCCTGCTTCTATTTGTCTAGATGTGATCCACGCGGGTTCAAGTGCCTGAAGAGCATATCTACCGAAGCAAATACGATTACCTCTATAAGATATTCCTTTCATTCTTCCTCTATGTTGTTTACGGAATCTGGTTCTTTTGGGGTTATAGTTGATGGTTGTTTCTCAATTAATTCCATCTCTACTACAGA